GTTATTGTAGCTTAATACAAAGCATGGCACTGAAGACGCCAAGATGGATATTAACGTACCCAAATAACACAAAGATTTGGTCCTAATCTTAATGTTGCTTTTTACTAAACCTACACATGTAAGTATCAGCAAACCAGTGAAAATGCCCTAAAAGTCACATCAGACAAAAGGAGCCGGTATCAGGCACGCCATGACAGCCCAAAACACCTTGCTTAGCCACACCCCCAAGGGTACTACAACAGTGATTAACATTAAGCAATAAGCACAAGCTTGACTTAGTTATAGTAAATTACACCATAGGGCTGGTAAATCTCGTGCCAGCCACCGCGGTTACACAAGAAGCCCAAAACAACAACAACACGGCGTAAAATGTGGCTAAATAACAATACACTAAAACCTAAGGTTAACCATAGCCAAACTGTCATACGTAAAGCATTAACTTAACCCCTATACGAAAGTAACCTTAGTATACCAGACAATTTGAACCCACGATCGCTAAGGCACAAACTGGGATTAGATACCCCACTATGCTTAGCCCTAAACTCAGATACTTCCAAATACAAAAATATCCGCCAGAAAACTACGAGCAAAACGCTTAAAACTCCAAGGACTTGGCGGTACTTCAAATCCCCCTAGAGGAGCCTGTTCTATAATCGATAATCCACGCTAAACCTCACCATCTTTTGCCAACCCAGCCTATATACCACCGTCACAGCTTACCTTATGAAAGAAAAAAAGTAAGCTAAACAGTTCAAACAACTAGCAAGTCAGGTCAAGGTGTAGCCAATTAAGATGGAAGAAATGGGCTACATTTTCTACAATAGAAATAACCACGAAACAGAACCATGAAACATGATCTAAACAAGCAGGATTTAGTAGTAAACTGAGAACAGAGAGCTCAATTTAAAACGGACCTGAAGTACGCACACACCGCCCGTCACCCCCATCAACAAACTCATTCAACCGTAAATAACACTACATTAAATAACAGATGGGGCAAGTCGTAACAAGGTAAGTATACCGGAAGGTGTACTTGGACTACAAAATATAGCTTAACCCAAAGCATTCAGCTTACACCTGAAACATACCCACTAAACAGGGTTATTTTGATGCAACAACCATTAGCTCGATTAACTAAAATTAACCCAACAAACCAAATTATTCTACACAAACTAAATAAAACATTCTTTCATAATCCTAGTATGGGCGACAGAAAAGACAAACGAAGCAATAAAGAACAGTACCGCAAGGGAAAAATGAAAAAAATGAAACACATTTAAGCAAAAAAAAGCAAAGATTAATCCTTGTACCTCTTGCATTATGATTTAGCCAGCAATACCTAAGCAAAGAGAACTAAAGTCTAAAACCCCGAAACTAAGTGAGCTACTTAAAGGCAGCTAACATCTAACCTAAAACTATAATCATCTCTGTGGCAAAAGAGTGACAAGACCCTTAAGTAGAGGTGAAAAACCTAACGAACTCAGTGATAGCTGGTTGCTCAATAAATGAGTATAAGCTCAACCCTAAACAATTCAAAAAACAACTAAAAGTTTATAAGAAAAATTTAGGAGCCATTCAATTAGGGTACAGCCAAATTGAAACAGGAAAAACCTAAAATAAAGGACAAGACACCAAACTAAAATTAAACGTAGGCCCTAAAGCAGCCACCACCAAAAGAAAGCGTCAAAGCTCCACCCTTAAAAATATAAACAATAATCAACTCCTTAAACAACACTGAGCCATTCTACTAAAATAGAAGAACTTATGCTAAAATGAGTAACAAGAAGACAAACTTCTCTTTTACGCCAGTCTAAATCAGAATAGATAAACTACTGATTATTAACAGTCATCATAAAAACAATAACACTAAACATAACATATAATACAAACTGTTAACCCGACACAGGAACGTTAAAATAAGAAAGATTAAAATCTGTAAAAGGAACTAAGCAAACAAAGAGCCCGACTGTTTACCAAAAACATAGCCCCTAGCAACAATAAGTATTAGGGGTGATGCCTGCCCAGTGACACTGTTCAACGGCCGCGGTATCCTAACCGTGCAAAGGTAGCGTAATCACTTGTCTTTTAAATAAAGACTAGTATGAAAGGCTAAACGAGGCCCTATCTGTCTCTTACAGACAATCAGTGAAATTGATCTCCTCGTGCAAAAGCGAGAATGCAAATATAAGACGAGAAGACCCTGTGGAACTTCAAATAAATTATCAACTAAATTACACCCACCCAAAAGGACCCACAGATTAATTTAGTACCTGATACATATTTTTGGTTGGGGCGACCTCGGAGTAAAACAAAACCTCCGACAAAACAGGATATCAACCCTTTACCTAGCTAAACAACTCAAAGTGCCCAAAGCAAAATGATCCAATATACTTGATCAACGAACCAAGCTACCCCAGGGATAACAGCGCAATCCCGTCATAGAGTCCCTATCGACGACGGGGTTTACGACCTCGATGTTGGATCAGGACATCCTAATGGTGCAACAGCTATTAAGGGTTCGTTTGTTCAACGATTAAAGTCCCACGTGATCTGAGTTCAGACCGGAGCAATCCAGGTCGGTTTCTATCTATAACTAAATCTTTTCCAGTACGAAAGGACCGAAAAGATAAGGCCCATATTATACACCAAGCCTTAAACTCATATTAGTGAACACAACTAAACTAATAATAAGAATCACACCACAACCCAAAATAAGGGCTAATTGGAGTGGCAGAGCCAGGTAAAAATGCAAAAGACCTAAAACCTTTATCCAGGGGTTCAACTCCCCTCCCCAATTATGTATACCCTACTGTCAAATCTGTTATCCCCCCTAATATACATAATCCCAATCTTAATTGCCGTAGCCTTCTTCACCCTAATCGAACGAAAAATCCTAGGTTATATACAACTACGAAAAGGCCCTAACATTGTCGGCCCCTACGGGTTACTACAACCTGTAGCCGACGGGTTAAAACTATTTACAAAAGAACCAATTTATCCTATAAACTCATCCCCCACACTATTTACACTAGCCCCAACCATAGCCTTACTATTAGCCCTGTCAATTTGACTACCACTACCAATACCATTCCCCCTATCCGACCTCAACCTTGGTCTCCTCTTCTTAATCTCAATCTCCAGCTTTACAGTATACTCAATCATGTGATCCGGTTGAGCCTCAAACTCAAAATACGCCCTAATAGGGGCCCTACGAGCAGTAGCACAAACAATCTCCTACGAAGTAACCCTTGGCATCATCCTAATCTCAATAATCTTATTCTCTGGGGGATTTAACATACAAACCTTCATAATAACACAAGAACCAATATTACTCATTTTTTCTTCATGACCATTAATAATAATATGATACATCTCTACCTTAGCAGAAACAAACCGATCACCATTCGACCTTACAGAAGGCGAATCCGAATTAGTATCAGGATTCAACGTAGAATATGCCGCAGGCCCATTCGCACTACTATTCCTAGCAGAATATACCAACATTCTAATAATAAACATAATTACCACTATCATATTTCTTAACTCATCCAACACCAATAACCCACCAGAACTAATAACAATAATACTAGTCCTAAAAACCATAATATTATCAATAAGTTTCTTATGAGTACGAGCCTCTTACCCACGATTCCGATACGACCAACTAATATTCTTATTATGAAAAAATTTCCTGCCAATTACACTAGCACTATGCCTATGACACACCTCCGTGATCATCACCTTTGCCGGATTACCCCCAATATATTAGGACATGTGCCTGAATCCAAAGGGTTACCTTGATAGGGTAAATAATAGAGGTTTAAATCCTCTCATTTCCTTAGAAAAATAGGACTTGAACCTACACCTAAGAGATCAAAACTCCTCGTACTTCCATTATACTATATTCTAGTAAAGTCAGCTAATTAAGCTTTTGGGCCCATACCCCAAAAATGTTGGTTTAAACCCCTCCTCTACTAATGAACCCAAACGCAAGCATAATTACAATCTCAAGTTTAATCCTAGGACCAATAATCACCATCACAAGTAATCATTGAATCATGGCATGAATAGGCTTAGAAATCAACATACTAGCAATTATCCCACTAATCGCCAAACAACACCACCCACGAGCAATTGAAGCCGCCATCAAATATTTCCTCACCCAAGCAGCCGCCTCCTCACTACTCCTATTTTCAATTATTAACAACACCTGAAACCTAGGACAATTTAACATCACACAACTATCTGACACCACATCAAGTACAATAGTTACCATCGCCCTATCAATAAAACTAGGACTATCCCCTTTCCACTACTGACTCCCAGAAACCCTACAAGGAACCACAACAACAATGACCCTAATCCTAACAACCTGACAAAAACTAGCCCCATTATCATTAATAGTATTAATTAACCAATCATTAAACACACCACTTCTAATACTACTAGGACTACTCTCCATACTAATCGGAGGCTGAGGGGGACTAAACCAAACCCAACTACGAAAAATAATAGCATTCTCCTCAATCGCCCATTTAGGCTGAATAATCACAATCCTAACCTTATCAACCAAACTCACACTACTAACATTCTACATTTACGTTATCATAACTGCAACAATACTTCTAACCATTAAACTTCTAGAAACTAACAAAATATCCACTGCAATAACATCATGAACAAAACTACCCGCCCTAAGCTCCACAATAATATTAAACCTAATATCATTAGCAGGGTTACCCCCACTAACAGGATTTATACCAAAATGACTAATTCTCCAAGAATTAACCAAAAACCACATAATTATTTTCGCAACCATGGCAGCTATCCTATCACTACTAAGCCTATTCTTCTACCTACGAATCGCATACTACTCAACCATCACACTATCCCCAAACATAAATAATTATTCACAACAATGACGACACAAAATCAACCAAAAACCATACCTTGCCCCAATAATTATCACCTCCTCCCTCTTAACTCCAATTATACCCACACTTGCAATACTCATATAGAAACTTAGGATAATATCACCAAACCAGGGGCCTTCAACCCCCCAAATAAGAGCTAAACAACTCTTAGTTTCTGAAACCACCCAATTAAGACTTACAAGACTTTCATCCCATATCTTCTAAATGCAACTCAGACACTTTAATTAAGCTAAAGCCTTACTAGACAAATGGGCCTCGATCCCATAAACAATTTAGTTAACAGCTAAACACCCAATCCAGCGGGCTTTTGCCTAAAAATTTTTCCCGCTATAAAAAAAAGCGGGAAAACCAAGACACCAATAAATGTGTATTTCCAGATTTGCAATCCGGTGTGAATTTCACTACATGGTTTGATAAGAAGGGGAATTGAACCCCTGTAAAAAGGTTTACAGCCTAACGCCTAACTCAGCCATCTTACCAGTGACTTTAACCCGATGACTATTCTCAACCAACCATAAAGACATTGGCACCCTTTACTTGATCTTTGGTGCCTGAGCAGGTATAGTTGGTACAGCCCTTAGCCTACTCATCCGAGCAGAACTGAGCCAACCTGGTACCCTCCTGGGAGATGACCAAATCTACAATGTCATTGTCACAGCACATGCTTTCGTTATAATTTTCTTCATAGTAATGCCTGTAATAATCGGCGGATTTGGAAACTGATTAGTACCCCTAATAATTGGCGCTCCAGACATAGCATTCCCACGAATAAATAACATAAGCTTCTGACTACTACCCCCATCTCTACTCCTACTTCTAGCATCATCAGGAATTGAAACAGGTGCAGGAACAGGTTGAACCGTTTACCCTCCACTAGCTAGCAATTTAGCCCACGCTGGGGCATCAGTAGACCTAACCATTTTCTCCTTACATCTAGCCGGAGTATCATCAATCCTAGGAGCTATCAACTTCATCACCACAGCAATCAACATAAAATCCCCTGCAATATCACAATACCAAACCCCATTATTTGTATGGTCAGTAGTAATCACAGCCGTATTATTACTTCTATCATTACCAGTACTAGCTGCAGGCATCACAATACTACTGACAGACCGAAACTTAAATACAACTTTCTTTGACCCTTCAGGAGGCGGAGACCCTATCTTATATCAACACTTATTCTGATTCTTTGGTCACCCAGAAGTCTACATTCTCATCCTACCTGGATTTGGCATGATCTCCCATGTTGTAACATACTACGCCAATAAAAAAGAACCATTTGGCTACATGGGCATAGTCTGAGCAATGATATCAATCGGATTTTTAGGGTTCATTGTATGAGCCCACCACATATTTACCGTAGGAATAGATGTAGACACACGAGCCTACTTCACATCGGCTACAATAATTATCGCCATTCCAACAGGGGTAAAAGTATTCAGCTGATTAGCCACACTACACGGAGGACTCATTAAATGGGACGCTGCCATGCTATGAGCCTTAGGCTTCATCTTCGGAACCATTGGAGGCTTAACAGGTATTGTCTTAGCCAACTCATCAATAGACATTGTACTGCATGACACATATTACGTCGTAGCCCACTTCCACTATGTCTTGTCAATAGGGGCTGTATTTGCCATTATAGCAGGATTCACTCACTGGTTCCCACTTTTTTCAGGTTACTCATTACACCAAACCTGAACCAAAGTACACTTCGGAGTAATATTTGCAGGAGTAAACATAACCTTCTTTCCTCAACACTTCCTAGGACTCGCCGGCATGCCACGACGCTACTCTGATTACCCAGATGCCTACACCTTATGAAACTCTATTTCATCTATTGGGTCTCTAATTTCACTAATTGCAGTAATTATAATAATATTTATTATTTGAGAGGCATTCTCATCAAAACGAAAAATTACAATAACCGAACTCACAACAACCAACGTAGAATGATTACACGGCTGTCCCCCTCCATACCACACTTATGAAGAACCCACTCATGTGCAAAATACAAGAAAGGAAGGATTTGAACCCCCTTAAGTTAGTTTCAAGCCAACCACATAACCTACATGTTTCTTTCTCAAGACGTTAGTAAATACATTACATAGCTTTGTCAAAGCTAAATTATAGGTTTAAACCCTTTACGACTTAATGGCCCACCCCCTCCAACTAGGATTTCAAGACGCAATATCACCAATTATAGAAGAACTTTTACATTTTCACGATCATACACTAATAATTGTATTCTTAATTAGCACTATAGTGCTATATATTATTACCCTAATAATAACAACAAAACTAACACATACCAACACCATAAACGCCCAAGAAGTAGAAATCATCTGAACTATCCTACCAGCCATCGTTTTAATCACTATCGCACTACCCTCATTACGCGTCCTATACTTGATAGACGAAATTAATAACCCATACCTAACTATCAAAGCCATGGGCCACCAATGATATTGAACATATGAATACACTGACTACGAAAACCTAGAATTTGACTCATACATAATTCCAACCCAAGACCTACCAAAGGGGCATTTCCGACTATTAGAAGTTGACCATCGTATGGTAGTTCCAATAGAATCCCCGATCCGAATATTAATCTCAGCAGAAGATGTATTACATTCATGAGCAATACCATCACTTGGAGTAAAAACAGACGCTATCCCAGGACGACTAAACCAAACAACTTTCACCATAACACGACCTGGCATCTTCTATGGACAATGCTCAGAAATCTGCGGAGCAAACCACAGCTTCATACCAATCGTAGTAGAATCAATCCCACTAAAACACTTCGAAACCTGATCCTCACTAATACTATCCTAAACACTACAGAAGCTAAACAGGACAGCACTAGCCTTTTAAGTTAGAAAATGAGAGATATCCGCCTCTCCTTAGTGATATGCCACAACTAAACCCAAACCCATGATTATCTATCTTACTAATTACATGACTAACCTACATTACAATTTACCAACCAAAAATCACATCATTCCTACAAACAAACAGCATTACTCACAACTACAAACACTCAAACACAAACCCTTGAAATTGACCATGAATCTAACAATCTTCGACCAATTCTTTAGCCCACAAATCCTGGGAATCTCACTAATTACACTAGCCATCATTATCCCACCAATAATATGACCATCCCAAAATAATCGATGATTAACCAACCGCCTCTCAACCCTACAACTATGAATAATTAACACAATCACAAAACAACTAATACTACCAATTAACAAACCAGGACACCAATGATCCATTATATTAACATCATTAATAACATTACTACTAACCATCAACCTATTAGGACTACTACCTTATACATTTACACCAACCACACAACTATCAATGAACATAGCACTAGCCGTACCCCTATGAATAGCCACTGTACTTACAGGCCTACGAAACCAACCTACAAAATCACTAGGACATCTACTACCAGAGGGCACACCCACCCTCCTCATCCCAGCCCTTATTATCATCGAAACCATCAGCCTACTAATCCGACCCATAGCGCTAGGAGTACGACTAACAGCTAACCTGACAGCCGGACACCTATTAATCCAACTAATTTCTACTACCATCATCACCCTCATACCTACCTCCCCAATACTATCCATGCTAACCTCAACCATCCTATTGATACTAACACTATTAGAATTAGCCGTTGCATTAATCCAAGCATACGTATTCGCCCTACTACTAAGCCTGTACCTACAAGAAAACGTCTAATGGCCCACCAAACACATGCTTACCACATAGTAGACCCAAGCCCATGACCACTAACTGGAGCAACAGCAGCATTACTACTAACCTCAGGTCTCGCCATATGATTCCATTACAACTCAATAACATTAATGATTCTAGGCCTACTAATTACAATGTTAACAATAATACAATGATGACGAGATATCGTACGAGAAAGTACATTCCAAGGACATCACACAACACCCGTACAAAAAGGCCTACGATATGGAATAATCCTATTTATTACATCAGAAATTTTCTTCTTCATCGGTTTCTTCTGAGCATTCTACCATTCAAGCCTAGCCCCCACCCCAGAACTAGGGGGCTGCTGACCCCCAACAGGCATTAACCCACTAAACCCATTCGAAGTCCCATTACTAAATACAGCAGTACTACTAGCCTCAGGTGTAACAATCACCTGAGCCCACCACAGCTTAATAGCAGCCAACCGAACCCAAGCAATCCAAGCCCTCACCACAACCGTAATTCTAGGCTTATACTTTACAGCCCTACAAGCCATAGAATACTACGAAGCACCATTCACAATCGCCGATGGAGTTTATGGATCCACATTCTTCGTAGCAACAGGATTTCACGGACTACACGTAATTATCGGATCAACATTCCTAATAATCTGCTTAATACGGCTAATCAAATTCCACTTCACCACCGCTCACCACTTTGGTTTTGAAGCTGCCGCATGATATTGACATTTCGTAGACGTTGTTTGACTGTTCTTATATATCTCAATCTATTGATGAGGCTCATACTTTTCTAATACAACCAGTATAAATGACTTCCAATCATTCAATTTCAGCTCAACCCTGAAGAAAAGTAATGAACACAGTATCCTCACTTATTACCCTAGCACTAATTATCTCAACCGCTCTAATCTTAGTCAACAGCCAACTATCAACAATAAAACCAAACAATGAAAAACTATCCCCATACGAATGTGGCTTTGATCCATTAAAAACCATACGCCTACCATTCTCAATCCGCTTCTTCCTCAGTAGCAATTCTATTCTTACTGTTCGACCTAGAAATCGCCCTACTATTACCACTCCCGTGAGCCATTCAACTAACCACACCAACAAATACCCTTATATTAACCTTCGCTATTTTACTCCTCCTAACACTGGGTTTTATTTACGAATGAACCCAAGGAGGATTAGAATGAGCAGAATGGGTAACTAATTTAACCTAAAATAGCTAATTTCGACTTAGCCAATCATGATTGATAAAACATGGTTACCCTATGACACCTATACACTTCACCTACTTCATAGCATTCATCATCAGCATAACAGGTTTCATACTCCACCGAATCTCCTTAATCTCAACCCTACTTTGCCTAGAAAGCATATATTATCATTATTCATCGCCCTATCACTACACCCCATACAACTCCAAATCTCATCATTTAATATTAAACCCAATACTAGTACTATCATTCTCCGCATGCGAAGCCAGCCTGGGGGTGTCATTATTAGTAGCATCATCACGAACCCATAATCCAAACAACCTTAAAAACCTAAACCTCCTACAATGCTAAAAATTCTCATCCCAACAATAATACTAATCCCAACTACCACAATATGTAAACCAACACAACTATGATATTTACCATTAATCCACAGCATACTAATCTCACTATTTAGCCTACAACTATTCAATCCATCACTACAACCAATCATAAACTTCTCAAACCATAACCTAGCAACAGACCAAGTATCGACCCCCCTAATCATCCTATCATGTTGACTCACCCCATTAATAATTTTAGCCAGCCAAAACCACTTATCAACAGAACCCCTACTACGAAAACGAACCTTCATCATCACCACAATCCTTCTACAAACACTACTTATCATAACATTTTCAGCCACAGACCTAATAATATTCTTCGTACTATTCGAATCCACACTAATCCCCACACTAATGTTAATTACACGATGAGGAAACCAAATAGAACGATTAAACGCTGGAACCTACTTCCTATTCTATACACTAATAGGATCACTACCCCTATTAATTGCACTACTATCACTACACTCCAACACAAACTCACTTTCAATCCTTACAATACAACTAAACCCACCAACAATAATAATAACATGAACAAACTCAATATGACTACTAGCCATACTAACCGCCTTCATAATTAAACTACCACTATACGGTTTACACCTATGATTACCAAAAGCACACGTCGAAGCCCCAATCGCAGGCTCAATAATCTTAGCCGCCATCCTACTAAAACTTGGGGGATATGGCATCATTCGAATCACATTAACCACTAACTTTCTATCAAAAACTACATACTACCCATTCATAATCCTAGCACTATGAGGCATCATCATAACAGGCCTAATCTGCGTACGCCAAACTGATCTTAAATCATTAATTGCTTACTCATCTGTAAGCCATATAGGCCTAGTCACAGCAGCAACACTTTCACAAACAGAATGAGCCTATACCGGAGCTATCACCCTAATAATCGCCCACGGTCTAACATCATCTATACTATTCTGCTTAGCCAACACAAACTACGAACGAATCCACAGCCGAACACTACTATTAACCCAAAACATACAACTATTGCTACCACTAATAGGCACATGATGATTACTCGCCAGCTTAACCAACATAGCCCTCCCACCAACCATCAACCTAATAGGAGAACTAACCATTATCACCTCACTATTCAACTGATCAAATACCACAATCATTATCACCGGATTAGGAACCCTAATCACCGCCACCTACACCCTACACATATTCTCCTCGACCCAGTGAGGAGAACTACCACAACACATCAAAACTATCTCACCATCACACACACGAGAACACCTAATCATAACACTACATATCCTACCTATAATACTACTAATAATAAAACCAGAACTAATCTGAGGCCCATTCCACTGTTCATATAGTTTTAAACCAAACATTAGACTGTGGCTCTAAAAATAGGGGTTTAAATCCCCTTATAAACCGAGAAAGTAATAATAGAAACTGCTAATTTCTATTTCCTGAGATTAAATTCACAGCTTTCTTACTTTCAAAGGATAATAGCAATCCATTGGTTTTAGGAACCATTAACTCTTGGTGCAACTCCAAGTGAAAGTAATGACAACACTTTTTAACTCAACTATACTAATAGCACTTATAACCCTCACACTACCACTCATAAACCCACCATTAAATATAAAACCAAAAACCGCCGTAAAAATATCATTCTTCATCACCACAATTCCACTAATCACATTCACTTTCTCTAACACTGAATCCATCATCACTAATTGATCATGAACAATAACCTCAACATTTACAATATCTATAAGCTTCAAATTTGACCAATACTCCATTATATTCATCCCAGTAGCCTTATACGTAACATGATCCATCCTAGAATTCACTCAATGGTATATAACATCAGATCCACACATCACAAAATTCTTCAAATACCTAATAATCTTTCTAATAGCCATGATAACTTTAGTCACCGCCAACAACATATTCCAATTCTTTATTGGTTGGGAAGGAGTCGGAATTATATCTTTCCTCCTAATCGGCTGATGACATAGCCGATTAGAAGCTTGCTCATCAGCCCTACAAGCCATCATATACAACCGCACAGGAGACATCGGATTAATCCTGAGCATAGCCTGAATATCAACAAACCTTAACTCATGAGAACTACAACAAATCTTATCCAACACCAACCCAATCCCACTACTCCCACTACTAAGCCTCATCCTTGCAGCAACTGGAAAATCAGCCCAATTCGGCCTTCATCCATGACTCCCAGCAGCAATAGAAGGCCCTACCCCTGTATCAGCCCTACTACACTCCAGCACTATAGTTGTAGCAGGCATTTTCCTACTTATCCGAACCCACCCTATAATCTCCACAAACCAAACAGCCCTTTCGACTTGCCTCTGCCTAGGAGCCCTAACCACACTATTCACAGCCATCTGCGCCATCACCCAAAACGACATCAAAAAAATCATCGCCTTCTCTACATCAAGCCAACTAGGCCTCATAATAGTAGCCATCGGCCTTGATCAACCACAATTAGCCTTCCTTCACATCTCAATACACGCCTTTTTCAAGGCAATATTATTCCTATGTTCTGGCTCAGTCATTCACAATCTAAATAACGAACAAGACATTCGAAAAATAGGAGGACTTCATAAACCTCTACCAATCACTTCCTCATGCATCACTATTGGCAGCCTCGCCTTATCTGGAATCCCATTCCTAACAGGATTTTACTCAAAAGATACTATCATCGAAACTATAAATACATCCCATATAAACGCCTGAGCCCTACTCCTAACATTAATCGCAACATCCCTTACCGCAGCTTACAGCTTACGAATCACAATCATAGTTCAAACAGGACAACCACATTTCCAACCAATACTTATAATCAACGAAAACCACCCTACATCCACAAACCCAATTATCCGCCTAGCATTAGGAAGCATCATTGCAGGACTACTAATCTCATCAAACACAATTCCAATAAAAACACCACAAATAACTATACCATATTATATAAAAATATCAGCATTAATTGTAACAGTCCTAGGATTAATCCTAGCCATAGAACTAATCACAATAACTAACAAAACCACAAAACCATCAAAACCCCACACCTTCTCAAACCTACTAATATACTTCAACATTCTAACCCATCGCTCACTATCAACACTAAATTTAAAATTCAGCCAAAACACCGCAACGCACCTAACCGACCTCATCTGATACGAAAATATTGGCCCAAAATGAATAACAAAATCACAAGCCACCCCTATCACAACAACATCCACACAAAAAGGATTAATCAAAGCCTATCTCACCTCATTTTTATTATCCACTATCATCCTACTTCTTATCTAATAGAACGAATTGCCCCTCCAACTAAACCACGAACCAAATCCAATACAACAAACAAAGTCAACAACAAACCCCAACCAACAATTAAAAACACCACATACCCGCAATAATAAAGCCACGACACTCCAATATAATCCATACGAGCATTAAACAAACCATCAGCATCCATCACAACATCACCATACCCCTCCAAACTTCACACACCAAAACAAACCATAATTGCAACCACAACTAACAAAATATAACCAACTACATAAAACAAATCCCCATAACTACGTCAAGCTATTGGATACGGATCCCCAGTCAACGCCACAGAATAAGCAAAAACCACTAATATTCCCCCCAAGTAAATCAAAAATAACACCAAAGAAATAAAAGACCCGCCCATACCAACCAACATTAAACACCCAAACACAGCCCCAAAAATCAAACCAACAACACCATAATATGGAGAAGGACCAGAAGCCACACTAATAACCCAAAAAATAAAACAAACCTCAAATAAAAACATAAAAAACACCATTATTCTCGCCTGGACTTTAACCAAGACTAATGGTTTGAAAAACCACCGTTGTATTCAACTACAAAAACCTAATGACCACTAACCTACGAAAATCCCACCCAATAATTAAAATCATCAACAACTCACTAATCGACCTCCCAAGTCCATCTAATATCTCCATCTGATGAAATTTCGGATCCCTACTAGGCGCTTGCCTGGCCATCCAAATCATCACAGGATTATTCCTAGCCATACATTACTCACCAAACATCTTAACAGCATTCTCATCAATTTCTCACATCACCCGAGACGTACAATACGGCTGATTAATCCGAAACATACACGCCAACGGGGCTTCACTATTCTTCATATGCATCTACCTTCATATCGGACGAGGCCTATATTACGGCTCATACCTTTACAAACAAACCTGAAATACAGGTGTAATCCTACTACTATTAACCATAGCAACAGCATTCATAGGGTACGTCTTACCATGAGGTCAAATATCCTTCTGAGGGGCTACAGTCATCACAAACCTACTCTCAGCCATCCCCTACATTGGCAACACACTAGTACAATGGGTATGAGGGGGATTTTCCGTAGACAATGCCACCCTAACACGATTCTTTACCCTACACTTCTTACTTCCATTCATAATCCTAGGACTTGCAATAATCCACCTACTCTTCCTCCACGAAACCGGATCAAACAACCCAACAGGACTTAACTCAAACACCGACAAAATCCCATTTCACCCCTACTTCTCATACAAAGACCTACTAGGATTTATAGTAATACTCACCATACTCCTATCAATCGCCATATTCTACCCAAACTTACTAGGAGACCCAGACAACTTCACACCAGCTAACCCACTATCTACACCCCCACACATCAAACCAGAATGATACTTCCTATTCGCCTACGCCATCTTACGATCTATTCCTAACAAACTAGGAGGCGTACTCGCCCTACTCATATCCATTCTAGTACTATTCATCCTACCCATACTTCACACATCAAAACAACGAACACTGACGTTCCGCCCCATTACCCAAACACTATTCTGATCATTCATCGCCAACCTTGTAGTACTAACATGAATTGGAGGCCAACCAGTAGAAAACCCATTTATCACCATTGGACAGACAGCCTCCATCCTCTACTTCACAATCTTACTCGTGCTTATACCAATCTCAAATGCAATAGAAAACAAAACAATAAACCTAAACTACTCTAGTAGCTTAAACCACCAAAAGCATTGGTCTTGTAAACCAAAGAATGAAAACCACAACCTTCCTAGAGTAAACACAAAACAGTCAAAAGAGAAGGACTTAAACCTTCCTCTCCGATCCCCAAAACCGGAATTTTAAATAAACTACCCTTTGACAAATACCTCCTTAAATTTTACTTTTTTTTCTTCTCCCGCGCCCAAGAGATAAATATCCCCTTAAATTTTACTTTTTTTTCTTCTCCCGCGCCCAAGAGATAAATATCCCCTTAAATTTTACTTTTTTTTCTTCTCCCGCGCCCAAGAGATAAATATCCCCTTAAATTTTACTTTTTTTTCTTCTCCCGCGCCCAAGAGATAAATATCCCCTTAAATTTTACTTTTTTTTCTTCTCCCGCGCCCAAGAGATAAATATCCCCTTAAATTTTACTTTTTTTTCTTCTCCCGCGCCCAAGAGATAAATATCCCCTTAAACATACTATGTATTATTGTACATTCATCTATCTTCCACAAGCATATCATCAGTAATATTAATGTTAACTCCCATGCCCAAGAGATAAATATCCCCTTAAACATACTATGTATTATTGTACATTCATCTATCTTCCGCAAGCATATCACCAGTAATATTAATGTTAACTGTACTAAATACATCTAATGATTGATTTTACATAAAGTGCTATAAGTACATGACTATTATTACTGTAATAATTAATTAATGGTATTAGGACACACTTATTTGTAATAGTTCCACAGCATGAATATCGCCGCAGCACCAGGTTATTTCTTAATCTACCAACTCCCGAGAGATAAGCAACCCTTGTTAGTAAGATACTAAATTACCAGTTTCAGGCCCATTGATAGTTGGCGTACATAACTGATCTATTCTGGCATCTGGTTGTTTTTTCAGGCACATTAATTGCTAAAGTTCATACGTTTCTTTTTAAAAGGCCAACGGTTGATGTGTTCTATACATTCATCTTATAACCAGACATTTTGTGAATTGCAGGCATATAGTAGCTCTTTTTTTCTCTTTGTAATCTCAGGCCCACATACATGATGTCTGCCGACTCGATGAAACTGGACTTACGTTCAAATTGCTTGGATCGCACACTTACCAAATGGTATTAATTAGTTAATGCTTGATAGACATAAAAATTTTAAAAAACCAACAACACTAATTTCAACTTATAACAATTTTTAAGCTAAACCCCCCTACCCCCGTTAAACCAGTGCTAACCCGCATAGCCATCTTACTCTCGTCAAACCCCAAAATCCGAGAATGACTATACTGATACAACACTAGTCCTTTGTGAATCCTAACTCAATTAATAATTCACTATATTTACAATATATATATATATATATATTTAATAATTTTTAATAATTTATATATATATATATATATATATATATATATATATATATTTATACCTGTATACCTACATATGTCTACATCTACACATCCCACATCACTTCGCAATCCAAGACATACACCTATTTTTATTCCACAT